TTATAGGATTAAACAAAAGGATTTGCAAATAAAAGTGCTAATGCTACAACCAATCCATAAATTGTTAAAGCTTCCATAAAAGCCAAACTAAGCAATAAAGTCCCTCGTATTTTTCCCTCCGCCTCAGGCTGTCTCGCGATACCTTCTACAGCTTGACCTGCAGCAGTACCTTGACCAACCCCAGGTCCAATAGAAGCAAGCCCAACGGCCAACCCAGCAGCAATAACGGAAGCAGCAGAAATCAATGGATTCATGATAAATTCCTCGCACAAAAATAAAGAAATGGAAATGGTTAATGATACAATCAACCAATAAATATAAATTATGACTTAATTATTCCATCGATAATATTTTCATTCAATCGAAGTAAATAAGAACTCCTAATTGAACTATAATAATATTATTGAATCATCAGAACTATTGTGATATCTATTTTTTGATCCAATTCACGGAGTTTTGTGAGTTCATCCAACTTTTTGTTTTGCCATTTCTTTCTTTGTTCCAAAAAATTTTGTGAATTCGAACTTTTCGTCCTTTTTCTTGATTTAATCTCTTTATTTATTCAATTTAAAGTTACAAATGAAAAGGAATTCTTTTTTAAATCCCTATCTCAATTCCAATATAGTAGGAAGTCGGATTAGATATATTATATCTTTAGCTCATAAATAACTAGTTAATACTTAATATTCCATATACATGTCTTTCTTCCATAACGTAAACCAACTATTCGCATCTTAAATTCAATCGGATTCTAAAATCATTTTTCGAACCATCCCCCCAAAAAAGTTGGTTTATAACCATTCTATATTACATATACCTAGTCCCCTAGTTTGATCCTACTCTTACACCTTTTCTTTTGAACCTCATTTTTTGTAAATTGTAAACGCTTCACTTCCTTTTATTTATCATTATCCTACACGGATACAATCAATTTAAAGGGATAAATTCATTAGTCTGAATCATTCATAGAAAATGTGATTTATTTTATTATTTATTAAGATTTTCTTTTGGTCAATCGTTGAATTGACCAAACTTAACTGAAATGGGAATCACTCTGTAGAACCTCTTTTTTTTGTAATCGCACATTTTAAAGAAATACAGAATTCTTATTATGACTAAAATTGGAATTGAATAAAGAAAACAATCAAAAAAGTATAAAGAGAATATTCATTGGAAGGAGGCATAAATAAAGGGACCAAACGAATTTTAGGAAAAAGATCTTTTAGATCTCTTTCCCACCCCTTTTGAAATTCCCTACTTTCGTAATCTTTTTTACTATTCCTCTAGATCGTATAGACTTTTTTGTCTGTCTAGTTCTGTGTATATTTATGTTCACTAAGTAGATTATCTTGAGCAAGGCATAGATTGTCCTGCACTACGCTAAAAAACGATTTCTAAAATTAGTCAATGATGTCCCTCCATGGATTCGCCTATATAAGCAGCAGCTAAAGTCGCAAAAATAAGAGCTTGAATACCGCTTGTAAATAATCCAAGAAACATGACAGGTATAGGAACCACTGAAGGTACTAAAGAAACAAGAACAACAACTACTAATTCATCCGCTAATATATTTCCGAAAAGTCGAAAGCTAAGTGATAAAGGTTTTGTAAAATCTTCTAAAATATTAATGGGTAAAAGAATGGGAGTTGGTTGAATATATTTACCAAAATAACCTAACCCCTTTTTGCTAAGTCCCGCATAAAAATATGCTATTGACGTAAGTAAAGCTAAAGCAACGGTAGTATTTATATCATTCGTAGGTGCGGCTAACTCCCCATGAGGTAACTCTATGATTTTCCAAGGTAAAAGCGCCCCTGACCAATTAGAAACAAAAATAAATAGAAACATAGTTCCAATAAAAGGAACCCAGGGACTATATTCTTCTCCAATCTGAGTTTTGCTCACATCTCGAATGAATTCAAGGACATATTCAAAGAAATTCTGACCGTCAGTCGGAATGGTTTGTGGATTCCGAACAGCTACAATGGCCGAGCCTAATAAGATAGCAACTACAACCCAAGAAGTAATAAGTACTTGGGCATGAACTTGGAAACCCCCTATTTTCCAATAGAAATGCTGGCCTACTTCCACCCCGGATATATCATATAAGTCTTTTAATGTGTTGATGGAACATGATAGAACATTCATAGTGCCCTCTGAAAGAAAACTTTTAAAGAAATTATTTTGATTCAACCCTCTTTTTTTCGACTTGCCAACTTGAATTGTATATTTTTTTGATACGAACTAATCACATAATATTCCCAGTTATTTTTATCTCTTTTGTGCAATTCAGGAATAGTAACCGATTCCATAAATCTATTGGGTTCACAAAACAATTTATTTATCTAATATTATTTATAATATTATTAATCAGGGATTTCGTATATAGCTAGAACGACCTTCACAAATTGCAAATACTAATTTGTTAAGAATTAATCGAATTGAAGCTATAGCATCATCATTCGCTGGAATCGAAATATCTGCGAGATCCGGGTCACAATTTGTATCAATTAAACAAATGGTTGGAATTCCCAAAGTGATACATTCTCGAAGAGCCGTATATTCTTCTTGCTGATCAACGATTATTACAATATCGGGTAATCCCGTCATATATTTAATCCCGCCCAGATATGTTTGCAAGCGAGATAACTGTCTCTTCAATCGAGCTGCATCCCCTTTCGGAAGACGGTTGAATCTCCCTGTTTTTTGTTCCATTCGCAAGTCCCTGAACTTTTGAAGTCTCGTTTCTGTAGTGGACCAATTCGTTAAAATTCCGCCGAGCCATTTTTTATTAACATAATGACACCGAGCCCTTATTGCAGCCCGCACTACTGAATCAGCTGCTTTCTTTTTGGTACCAACAATTAAGAATTGTTTTTTTCTACTTGCTGCATCAAAAACTAAATCACAAGTTTCTGATAAAAAACGAGCAGTTCTAGTAAGATTTGTAATATGAATACCTTTACGCTTTGCAGAGATATAAGGTGCCATTCTCGGATTCCATTTTCTAGTACCATGACCAAAATGAACTCCGGCTTCCAGCATCTCTTCCAAATTAATGTTCCAATATCTTCTTATCATTTTTCCCCACACTTCCCCTCTCTTTTTTCTTTTAAAAAAGAGAGACCGGGCACCCTGAAATAAATAATTGTTCCAACGGAACCTTCCTTTTTCCCGGAGATTGGACGTTGATACACGATCCAAGCGATTAATTTCTTTCTATTCCTTATTCTATTTATTTCTTTCTTGCTATTAACAAATCACGTGGAAAAAAACAAATCACAGGACCACCGATAATGAATCCGCTCTCAAGAATCATTAAATCCTATAAATTACATGATTGTTCTGCTTGATATATCATAGAAATTTTTTGAATTACAAGAATCAAATAACTCTCTGTGGTGGAACAAAATATCTCTCGTTTCCCCCTCGAATAAATTCTTCTTTTTGTTTTTCAAAGAAATGCTTTTATATTGCCTTGAGCGGTGCACTAATCCTTTGAATCCAGTACCAACGGGGATCATACTACCTAGAACAACATTTTCTTTCAGGCCTTTCAACCAATCGATACGACCACGGAGAGCAGCTTTTGCTAAAACACGAGAAGTCTCTTGAAAACTCGCCTCGGATATGAAACTTTGAGTATTCAGAGATGTTTTCGTTATTCCCAATAATATGGCTCGGTAACAAATTGCTTCTTCCAAAGCGCGTCCCGTTCGTTCCGCTCGCAACAATCCAATTAGTTCTCCGGGTGAAAAAACATTAGACATTCCATCTTCTGAAACCAAAACTTTTGATGTTATTTGACGGACAATAATTTCTATATGCCTATTATGGATTTGAACCCCCTGGGATCGATAAACCTTTTGGATCTTATTAAACAAAGAGATACGACTTTGCACTATAGTTAGCTCCGCACCAATCAAGAATACCCAAGGAATTCCAAGAATTCTTGTTATACACGCGTTCCACCCCTCAACTCTCTTTTCTAGGTTTGTGGATATTGAATCAATTGAACGCACTTCTAAGACTTGTTCCACTTTTGGAAGCCCTTGAGTTATATCACCAGATCTCGATTTTTCATATATAAATGTAACTAATGTATCTCCCTCATAGAGGATTTCTCCATAATGGACATGAACAGTTGCTCCTGGAGTGGCCAAATAAGGCTTAGCGGATCTTATTACTACAGAATCAAGGTGAACAATTACAACTTGACCCGATTTTAGGTGAGGTCCTTTTTTTCCTATAGATACATTTTCACAAATAAACTGTCCTAGGCTAATTATTGTGAATTCTTTTTCACAATAATTAAAATTATGATGGAGAAAATACCAATTCAAATTGAATGGATTCAAAACGCGGTTACTTGGATCGGGATTACCAACTCTTCTGTTTTCATCCATTAATCCGTTTTCATCCATTAAATAATATTTAATTACTTGAAAAGCCCGGTTTAAATTGTAAAGTTTCAAATATTTAGTTACTGAGATCTTATTATGAGTTATTATATGGTAAAATGAGAAAGAATTTGCAATTTGAAGAGCTGTTCCTAAAGGGACCAACAACGAATTCCTAATTGGAATTAGAGAATCTTTTTTAATTGATTCTTTTGTTACATTGTAATCTTTTCCGCCGTTTAATGGATCTATTCGAAAACAATTAGATGATGACAAAATTATCAAAGATTGGCATTCATTATTTCTATTCAATAACGTAATAATAGGTCCTTGATTTTGTTTAAGTGATTGTTGAATCTTTGCCTTAGAATAAATGGAAAAAAATGGATTCATATGGGTACGAGCTGACCCATTATCAGAGATCAATCCTGAACCTGATGAATCATTCCTCTTTCTGCTGATATATGAAATATGGGATTTCACTAAGTTTATTCTTAGGAAATCACGAATCAGACCATTTGTACGTACTTCAACAAAAGAAGCACGGGCCTCTTCGAAAGAAGAATTGTTTTTGTCTTGTTCCCAATTCAACACTAAAGA